CCGTAAACGGGCCCGGGCTTTTTCCAGCTGTTCAATGGCCCCCCCACGCAGTTCTTCTGAATTTCGAATAGTATTCAAGATCCTCTGTTTTCGATTATCTAATAAATCATTTAATGAAAGTAGATTATCTTTCCGTTCATTTTAAAACTTCCATAATCCCTTCCCGAACCAAACATGAATCTTTCGATTCATTTGGCTCTCACGCTCAATTACTTAGGTAAATTCTCGTAGCTTTTTTTTTATGAATGTAATGAGCCTATCCTCTCTTCTTTATTCATAATCCAAAAAAAAAAATGAAAAAAAAAAACGAATCTAATGCAAAACCAAAATACTTGGAGGACTCTTCTGACAAAATAAAAAATAGCTAATTGTCAGCAAAGTTGTTTCTTTTTTTTTTTGTTTTTTCTTCAGTTCAAATCCAAAAAATTCTTCTTAGTTATACATAAGGCATAGGTCGTCGATTCAGCATTGGATAAAAGAGGGAAAATACCCATTCTTAGAATAAGCAATTCAAATCATTTTATCGAGATGAGTGTTCTATATCGATAAACTATTCGTTTAAAAAACATCTCTATATTAACATAGTGGTAGAAAGAGTACCATGCTGTGTCTAGACTTCAAACGGTTTGCTTTAACCATCTTAACAGCCCCCCATTATTGGTTGCTAGAGAATCAAAGTGGATTTCCCAATTAATCACGAAATGCTGTGGTTCTTACATATAATTTCTTAAGAAGTAATTCGCGAGATCATGCACCTTTCTTTTCCTAGTTCTAACGGAAAAAGGTACAGCTGGTTGGATCCAGCCTATTCTTGAAATAAACAACTCACACACACTCCCTTTCCAAAAAAGATCAATACACCAATCACTACACTTAGATTTATTGGATTTGTTGCTAAAATATCGGTATTAAATCCGAAACTCCCGGCAGATGGCCAGTGGCCCAAAGAAAGGAAAGAATCGGTTACGTTTTTCATAAAATCTCCTCTTATAGATAGACTAAAAAATCGACCAGAGTTCTTTTTCTATCACTTTGCCCCTCTTTTTTATTTATTCTTTTTTTTTTTATTTTGAAATCAAGTCAAAAAATATTCGAGTTCTAAAATATGAACTACCCCTTGATTGTTCCAACACCCTAGAAAAAGAGTTTCCCTTGGACTACGAACGGGAAGGATGAAAGCGAGTCGGTATGCTAATTCCTCATCTGCAAATCAGCCCTTCCCGTAAGTTCTGTTCTCAACGAATAAGGAATTGTAGGAATGAAATCTTGATCTAATTTTAAAAAGCAAACGACAAGTCCAAGGCAATGAAATAGGAAAAATATGTATTTTTCCTATTTCTAAAATTAAACAATTAAACAAAAGGATTCGCAAATAAAAGTGCTAATGCTACAACCAATCCATAAATCGTTAAAGCTTCCATAAAAGCTAAACTAAGCAATAGAGTACCTCGTATTTTTCCCTCTGCCTCAGGCTGTCTCGCAATACCCTCTACAGCTTGACCCGCAGCAGTCCCTTGACCAACTCCAGGTCCAATAGAAGCAAGCCCTACAGCCAATCCAGCAGCAATAACGGAAGCAGCAGAAATCAGTGGATTCATGATAAGTTCCTCGTACCAACAAAAAGAAATGGTTAATGATACAATCAACCAATGAATTATGACTTAATTATTCCATCGATAGGATTCATCCAGTCGAAGTAAGTAAGAACTTCGAATTTAAGTAAGAATATTATTGAATCATCAGAACTATTTCGATATCTCTTTTTTCGTTTCTATCCACAGAGTTTTTGTGAATCCATAGAACTCTCGTTCTTCCCTTTCTTGGTTCCTTCTTGGTCCCGAACTGTTATTTCAATTCGTCCATCTTTTCTTGATTTCATCTGTTTAGTCAGCTAATTCATAGCCGCAACGATCCGAAAGGATTTCTATTGGAACCCACACACAGTAGTAGAGCAAATGAAATATATCTTTAGTTCATATATAACTAGTCAATATCTAATATCACATATACATGTCTTTCTTCCATAACGTAAACCATTAGATTCAATCGGATTAGAGAATCAATCCATTTTTTTAGGAATTCCCTTTTTTTGTAAATTATTTTCTCCCTTCCATTTTATTTTCTTTATCATTATTCCAACCGAATACAATTTAAATGGGCCAATTTAATTGATTAGGGCGAATTTTTGCATAGAAATCTCATTATTTGATTGATCTAAGTTCATGCAATTTATTAATGGAATATTTTCTTTTGGTGAATTGTTGAATAAAATCAACTCGAAAGTAGATTCCTTTCTCCTGTTTTTTTATTTAATCACACGTCGTAAACATATATTCCAATTATGATTTGAATAAGAAGATTGGTTGATCGATATAATCGAAAGTGAATATCCGTCGAGAAAGGGTAGGATATTAAGTGGACGAAAGGAGAATTTTAGGAAAAAGATCTTTTAGATCTCTTTCCTTTTTTTTTTTTTTACAATTTTCTAATATCGTAATTT